AATCGGGATCAGCTGCCTTTACTTTATTTAAGGGGGGTCTTGAATCTCATGTCATCAAAAGTAGGCAGGCTTTGAACAACCAGATAAGAATAAGTTCCACTTTCAAGGGCTTTCGTCCATCTTTCGCCCATCTATCTCCGGATGCAAGCATTGATCTTGAATGGTGCAGTTATCATATCTCTTAGGAGGCACTACCTCCAGACCTGCCCGACTTCCTCAAACTATCGGTCGAGTCACTTCCTTCCACTCGCCTTACAAGGACCTACTGGACTATCGGCTTTAGATAGTCATCTTCCTCCCCCTATCCTTCCTTTTCACTCGCTTCCTCTCGTCTTTGAGTCGAGTAGCTCTTCTCGATTGCTCTCAACCGCTTCTCCTTGAAAAGGAAAGGTAGGAGCACTTTAACGACGGAATGTACATATGCGCGCGAAGGTGCCGGACAATTTCAGGCTCTTTTTGCCTTCAGTAAAACCGGACAAAACATTGACTAAGTTGATTTAATTCGCATGAGAGGGCTTCGGGACAATCGAGGTGTCAAACATCCTCATTTTGTCTGTTCGCAACTTTCTTTCAATTGCTGGCAGTTGCCCCTGTCGGTGGACCACCCCCCAAAAAAAAAATTACTATATTTAGCTTTCTTTTTTTTGCCAAAATGAAAAAGAAGTTCTCGCTTATTTTTCAAAAAATTTTCATACTTTATTTAGATGTGGGCACTCCTCAGCCCGAGGACAATCTCTCAAATACACATTAAGATGTTGACCCTTTTTCTTTTCTTTGCTGATTCCTCTCAATGAAATTTTCCATGTTGCACTAAGTTACTTACGGATGTATGCATGCAGTCCGGGAACACTTTGGGGTAAACACCCATCCAAACAACTCCAACAAGAAAAGGTATAAATATGAAAACTTCTCTACCATTTAGATCGGAGAATTTATGGAGGAAATCCGGTTTTAAATTCCCAGAAACCACACGATTATATAGCCAAAGGGAATACGCCGCGCCTAAAATCATACCAAGCGCTGCTAATGTGGCTACTAAGCTATTTCTTTGGAAAGCTCCTACTAAGATGAGAAATTCCCCGATAAAGCTGCTAGTACCAGGTAAACTCATATTGGCCAAAGTGAAAAAGAAGAAAATGGTAGAGAAATTCGGCATGGTGCTCACTAAACCTCCGTAATATCTAACAAGTCGAGTCTTATGTCGGTCATATAGAACACCAACACATAGAAAAAGGGCTGAAGAAACCAGTCCATGACTTAACATCAGTAGAATGCTACCTCCAATTCCCTGTATGTTCAGACTAAACATACCAATAGTCACCAGATTCATATGAGCTACTGAGGAGTAAGCAATGATCTTCTTAAGATCGATCTGTCTTAAAGTGGTCAAGGAAGTATATATTATAGCAATCGCGCTTAAAGTATAAATGAAAGGAGTGAAACAAAGTGTCGCTTCAGGAAACATGGGTATTGAAAATCTTAAAAAGCCGTAGGTTCCCAATTTTAAAAGAATTCCCGCCAAGATGACGGATCCTGCCGTAGGTGCCTCTACATGAGCTTCGGGTAACCAAATATGAACTGGTACCATAGGCACTTTGACGGCGAAAGAGGCGAAAAAAGCAATCCATAGAAAGATTTGGCGCCGCTCACTAAATTCTGTGGTTAATAAAATTTGTAAATCGGTGGTTCCTGTTTGGAAAAGAATCAACAGAATAGCTAATAGCATAAAAACAGATCCAAGTAAAGTATAAAGGAAAAGCTGATATGCTGCCTTGATCTTTCTTTGTCTCGAACCCCATACCCCTATAATAATGGTAGAGTAAGGGGTGGCCCCAAAGCGGAATTGACCGGTGGTGATTGGTCGAAGCTCCAGTAGGTAGCCACTCCCTTCTCAGGGAACCGTACGTGAGACTTCCGCATCATACGGCTCCGTCCCGAGCTTCCGTCGTCGGCCTTGTCATTAGACCACTATCTATGCATGTATTTTCAGCCTGGACTCTATAATCTTTTGCTTCTCGCGTGGTGGCGAACAATGCTGCTTGCGTTGCGGGAGATGCCCGCCCGTAGGGCCCGGCCTGCTTCCCGCCCGAAAGAACCACTCACTAGCTAGCCGGACTAGTGGGGGGCCTATCTGGAGACATACTGAAAACCATGCCTTTCGAACCAAATGCAACGCCCGTCTTCCAAATAAAAAGAAAAAAGGGGGAAGAAAGATGGAGTGCAGCCTGTAGAGCACATGTAACGCACAGTCGGGTTGCTCACGCAGCGGATCTCTCTCTTTTTAGATATCTATAGATAAAGAGAGAGAGGTGTGAAAGTAATAGCTTTATGTTATGGCCGCCCCCCGGCTTACGGCCTTTACGCTACTACTACTGTGATGTGAGCGGTTCAAATTGGTTTGATCTTTCCCAATCATCCTGGCCGGAACTTGTACGCAGCACTTGTACGGAGGTGCATGCATAAAGGTTTGGAACTTTTTTCTTATCTGAATCTTAAGAAC